GCAAGGATTCAACAATCACTTAGTCAAAATCAAGTAACTATTCGTACGTTGTTGAATAGGAATAAGGACTCTCAATCTTTGATAATTTTGTCATTATCTAATTGTTTTCAAATGGGTCCATTCAACGATGCAAAATATTACAATGTAATAAAAAAAGAATCAATGAAAAGAGATACTCTAATTCCAATTAGGAATTCGTTGGGGCCTTTAGGATTAGGAAGAGCCTCTAAAAGTAAGAATTTTGATTCATTTTACCATTTAATAACTTATAATCAGATCTCGGTAACTAAATATTTACAACTTGACAATTTAAAACAGACTTTTCAGGTACTTAAATATTATTTAATAGATGAAAATGGTAGAATTCATAATCCCGATCCATGCAGTAACACTGTTTTGAATCCATTCAATTTGAATTGGCATTTTCTCCATCATAATTATTGTGAAGAAACATCTACAATAATTAGCCTTGGGCAGTTTATTTGTGAAAATGTATGTATAGCGAAAAACGGACCGCACCTAAAATCGGGTCAAGTTCTAATTGTTCAAATTGACTCTGTAGTAATAAGATCAGCTAAACCTTATTTGGCCACTCTGGGAGCAACTGTTCATGGTCATTATGGAGAAATCCTTTACGAAGGAGATACGTTAGTTACATTTATATATGAAAAGTCGAGATCTGGAGATATAACCCAAGGTCTTCCAAAAGTGGAACAAGTGTTGGAAGTTCGTTCGATTGATTCAATATCGATGAACCTAGAAAAGAGGATTGAGGGTTGGAACGAGCGCATAGCAAAAATTCTTGGAATTCCTTGGGGATTCTTGATTGGTGCTGAGCTAACTATAGTACAAAGTCGTATCTCTTTGGTTAATAAGATCCAAAAAGTTTATCGATCTCAGGGGGTGCAGATTCATAATCGGCATATAGAGATTATTGTGCGTCAAATAACATCAAAAGTGTTGGTTTCAGAAGATAGAATGTCTAATGTTTTTTCACCCGGAGAACTAATTGAATTGTTGCGGGTGGAACGAACAGGGCGTGCTTTGGAAGAAGCAATCTGTTACCGAGCCATCTTATTGGGAATAACGAAAGCATCTCTAAATACTCAAAGTTTCATATCTGAAGCGAGTTTTCAAGAAACTGCTAGAGTTTTAGCAAAAGCCGCTCTCCGGGGTCGTATCGATTGGTTGAAAGGTCTGAAAGAGAACGTTGTTCTCGGGGAGATGGTACCCGTTGGTACTGGATTCAAAGGATTAGTACAACGTTCAAGGCAACTTAACAACATTCCTTTGGAAAAAAAAAAGAATGATTTATTCGAGGTGAAAATGAGAGATATGTTGTTCTACCACAGAGAATTATTTGATTTTTTCATTTCAAAGAATTTATACGATACACCCAAACAATCATTGCGAGGATTTAATGATTCCTAAGAGCAGATTCTTAACTATTTTCGGTCATTTTTTTTTATTTGGTAATAGTAATAAAGATAATAACAAATAGAATAGAAATAAATTAATGGCTTGAATCATGTATCAACGGCTAATATCTGTTAGAGGTAGAAAAGAAGGTTCCATCGGAACAATTATTTATTTCTATTTCAGGGTACCTCGTCTCTTTTTTTTTTTTAAAAAAAAAAAAGAGAGGAAGTGTGGGGAGAGAAATGACAAGAAGATATTGGAACATCAATTTGGAAGAGATGATGGAAGCAGGAGTTCACTTTGGTCATGGTACTAGTAAATGGAATCCTAGAATGGCACCTTATATCTCTTCAAAGCGTAAAGGTATTCATATTATAAATCTTATTAGAACCGCTCGTTTTTTATCAGAAGCTTGTAATTTAGTTTTTGATGCAGCAAGTAGGGGAAAACAATTCTTAATTGTTGGTACCAAAAATAAAGCAGCTGATTCAGTAGCACGGGCTGCAATAAGGGCTCGTTGTCATTATGTTAATAATAAATGGCTCGGTGGTATGTTGACGAATTGGTATACTACGGAAACGATACTTCATAAGTTCAGGGACTTGAGAACGGAACAAAAGATAGAGAGACTCAACCGTCTTCCGAAACGAGATTCGGCTATGTTGAAGAGACAATTATCTCACTTGCAAACATATCTGGGCGGGATTAAATATATGATGGGATTACCAGATATTGTAATAATCGTTGATCAGCAAGAAGAATATACGGCTCTTCGAGAATGTATCATTTTGGGAATTCCAACGATTTGTTTAATCGATACAAATTGTGACCCCGATCTCGCAGATATTTCGATTCCAGCAAATGATGACGCTATAGCTTCAATCCGATTAATTCTTAACAAATTAGTATTTGCAATTTGTGAGGGTCGTTCTAGCTATATACGAAATACGTGATTAATAATAAGATAAATAAATTATTTTTGGAACTCCATTTTTGTAACTCCATAGATTTATGAAATCGGTTACGATTTTTTAATCGCGCAAAAGAGATACAAGTAACTTAGGGGTATTATGTGATTAGTTGATATCAAAAATATATAATTCAAGTAGGCAAGTCAAAAATAGATGGTTGAATCAAAATAATTCTTTTTTTTTAAGTTCTATTTCTTTCAGAGGGCAATATGAATGTTCTATTATGTTCTATCAACACACTAAAAGGGTTATACGATATATCTGGTGTGGAAGTTGGCCAACATTTGTATTGGCAAATAGGAGGTTTTCAAGTCCATGCCCAAGTACTTATTACTTCTTGGGTTGTAATTGCTATCTTATTAGGTTCAGCCATTATAGCTGTTCGTAATCCACAAACCATTCCTACTGACAGTCAGAATTTCTTCGAATATGTCCTTGAATTCATTCGAGACGTGAGCAAAACTCAGATTGGAGAAGAATACGGTCCATGGGTTTCCTTTATTGGAACTTTGTTTCTATTTATTTTTGTTTCGAATTGGTCAGGTGCTCTTTTACCTTGGAAAATCATACAGTTACCTCATGGGGAATTAGCCGCACCTACAAATGATATAAATACTACCGTTGCTTTAGCTTTACTCACGTCAGTAGCATATTTCTATGCGGGTCTTACCAAAAAAGGATTAGGTTATTTCGGTAAATACATTCAACCAACTCCAATCCTTTTACCCATTAATATCTTAGAAGATTTTACAAAACCCTTATCACTTAGTTTTCGACTTTTCGGAAATATATTAGCTGATGAATTAGTAGTTGTTGTTCTTGTTTCTTTAGTACCTTCAGTGGTTCCTATACCTGTCATGTTACTTGGATTATTTACAAGCGGTATTCAAGCTCTTATTTTTGCAACTTTAGCTGCGGCTTATATAGGCGAATCCATGGAGGGTCATCATTGACTAGTTTTCGAAATAGGCTTTTTTTAGCTTAAGACTTACGCAATATATGCGCGGATCAAGATAATCTGCTTAGGGAACATAACATAATATATAAATCAATTATATAATAAAAATTATAACAAATTATATTATAGAATATATTCTATAATATAAATAAGATATATACGATCTAGAGAGGAATAGTAAAAAAAGCTTAAGATCTTAGAGATATTAGGGAGTTGCAACAAACGGGGAAGTAAAAAAAAGGAAAGAGATCTAAAAGATCTTTTTCCTAAAATTCCAGTTAGGTCCATTTATACCCCCTCCAATGAATATTCTCTTTATATTGTTTTGTTCATTTAATTCCAATATTCAACATTATTAGCTATTAGTAATCATAATCTGAATAATAATTTGGATACTATTACTTATAGTATTATGGCGTGCTATTCTTTAAAAAGATGTTATTGTTATATAGAATGATGCCCATTCAAGTTGATTTCATCCAATTCAACGATTGACCAAAAGATGATTTTAATAAATAATAAATTATATTAACTTAGATCAATCAAATACTACTATTTCGATGTAATGATTCGATCTAAGGAATTTGTCCATGTAGATTGATTGTTCCCATGTAGTCGAATAAAAAAAGAAAAATCTAGAAAAAAAAGTTCAATTTATAAAAAAAAATGGATTAAGGAGATGCCGAACTAGATGTATGTAATCTAATTGCTATAAGACAACTCTTGTGAATCTTTCGAAGAATTATTCTAGAATCCGATTGAATGTAAGATATGAATAGTTGATTTACGTTATGGAAGAAACACATGTATATGTGATATTAGATATTAATTAGTTATATATGAAGTCAAAATATATCTAATTAATATAATATCTAATACTGTGAATTTAGATAGGGATTCCAATAGAAGTCCTTCCCTTTCGTTTGTAATTGTGAATGAAATATTTATTCAATGAATAAAGTGAATATTGAATGAATAAATAGATTCAATCAAGAAAAAAAAACGAAAAATTGGAATGGTTTTAAAAAAAGAAAGAAATGGAAGAAAAAAAGTCATATGGATTCAAAAAAATTATGTGACTAGAAACTAAAAAAGAAATATGGAAGTAGTTCTAATGATTCAATAATATTATTACTTCAATTCAGAGTTCTTAGTTCCTTCGACTGTATAGATCTTAGCGATGGAATAATTAAGTCATAATTTCTTTGTTGATCGTATCATTAACTATTTACTTATTTTGGTGTGAGGAACTTATCATGAATCCACTGATTTCTGCCGCTTCCGTTATTGCTGCTGGGTTGGCCGTCGGTCTTGCTTCTATTGGACCTGGGGTTGGTCAAGGTACTGCTGCGGGCCAAGCTGTAGAAGGGATCGCGAGACAGCCCGAGGCGGAGGGAAAAATACGAGGTACTTTATTGCTTAGTTTGGCTTTTATGGAAGCTTTAACAATTTATGGACTGGTTGTAGCCTTAGCGCTTTTATTTGCGAATCCCTTTGTTTAATCCTATAACAATACCTATTTTTTCTTAGGTTATTTCCTTGGACTTACCACTCCCGCTTTTTCGAATTATATTAAGATTTCACTCCTACAATTATTTATTTGTTGGGACAATAAACCATGGGGAAGGACTGATTGGAGGATGAGAAATTAG